GCTAGCGTAGCTTAATTAAAGCATAACACTGAAGATGTTAAGATGGGCCCTAAAAAGCCCCGCGGGCACAAAGGCTTGGTCCTGACTTTACTATCAACTCTAGCTAAATTTACACATGCAAGTATCCGCACCCCTGTGAGAATGCCCTAACAGTTCCCCGCCCGGGAACAAGGAGCTGGTATCAGGCACATCCATCCATAGCCCACGACACCTTGCTTAGCCACACCCTCAAGGGAATTCAGCAGTGATAAACATTAAGCCATAAGTGAAAACTTGACTTAGTTAGAGCTAAGAGGGCCGGTAAAACTCGTGCCAGCCACCGCGGTTATACGAGAGGCTCAAGTTGATAGACTTCGGCGTAAAGCGTGGTTAAGAAAATTTCAAACTAAAGCCGAATGCCCTCAGAGCTGTTATACGCTCACGACGGCTAGAAGCCCAATTACGAAAGTAGCTTTACACAACCTGAACCCACGAAAGCTATGGCACAAACTGGGATTAGATACCCCACTATGCATAGCCCTAAACATAAATAGTACAATACACCCACTATTCGCCCGGGGACTACGAGCATCAGCTTAAAACCCAAAGGACTTGGCGGTGCTTTAGATCCACCTAGAGGAGCCTGTTCTAGAACCGATAACCCCCGTTCAACCTCACCCTTCCTTGCTCTTTTCCGCCTATATACCGCCGTCGCCAGCTTACCCTATGAAGGACTTACAGTAAGCAAAATTGGCACAGCCCAGAACGTCAGGTCGACGTGTAGCGTATGGAGGGGGAAGAAATGGGCTACATTCCCTAACACAGTGAACACGAAAGGCGCACTGAAACGTGCACCATGAAGGAGGATTTAGCAGTAAGCAGGAAGTAGAGTGTCCCGCTGAAACCGGCCCTGAAGCGCGCACACACCGCCCGTCATTCTCCCCGAGCTTATATACTCACTTAACTAAAACCCTAAAATTGCTAAGGGGAGGCAAGTCGTAACATGGTAAGTGTACCGGAAGGTGCACTTGGAACAAATCAAAGTGTAGCTAAGATAGAAAAGCATCTCCCTTACACTGAGAAGTCATCCGTGCAATTCGGATCACCTTGAAGCCCATCAGCTAGCCCCAAGCTCAAAACCAAATACAACCAACCTATATACATAACCCCAAAAGCACGAACCCTAAAACAAAACAAACCATTTTTCCACCCTAGTATGGGCGACAGAAAAGGAACAGTCGGAGCAATAGAAAAAGTACCGCAAGGGAAAGCTGAAAGAGAGATGAAATAGCCCAATAAAGCATAAAAAAGCAGAGATTAAACCTCGTACCTTTTGCATCATGATTTAGCAAGTAACCCCCGAGCAAAGAGCCCTTTAGTTCGACCCCCCGAAACTAGACGAGCTACTCCAAGACAGCCTAAAATAGGGCAAACCCGTCCCTGTGGCAAAAGGGTGGGAAGAACTTTGAGTAGAGGTGACAGACCTACCGAGCCTAGTTATAGCTGGTTGCCTGGGAATCGGATACAAGTTCAGCCTCTCGGCTTCTCCCGTTAACTTTGTTCGACTCACCCCCCTTCTCCCATGAACCCCAAAAGAAACCGAAAGAGTTAGTCAAAGGGGGCACAGCCCCTTTGAAACAAGACACAACTTTGCCAGAAGGGTAAAGATCATAATAAATTAAAGGTAAAATGTTCTGGTGGGCCTAAAAGCAGCCATCCCAATAGAAAGCGTTAAAGCTCAGACATACCTTACACCCTTTTATCCTGATAGCCCCATCTTAGCCCCCTAACCTTACCAGGCCGCCCCATGCCCCCATGGAAGCGATCATGCTAGAATGAGTAATAAGAGAGCCAAGACTCTCTCCCTGCACAAGTGTAACTCGGAATGGACCCGCCTCCGAACTTTAACGGCCCCAAGCAAAGAGGGTAATGAGCATTAAACCAAACAACTAGAAAACCACTCAAAACAACAACCGTTAACCCCACACCGGCGTGCCCACAAGGAAAGACTAAAAGAGAAAGAAGGAACTCGGCAAACACATTGGCCTCGCCTGTTTACCAAAAACATCGCCTCTTGCAAGACCAAAGAATAAGAGGTCCCGCCTGCCCTGTGACTATATGTTTAACGGCCGCGGTATTTTGACCGTGCGAAGGTAGCGTAATCACTTGTCTTTTAAATGGAGACCCGTATGAATGGCATGACGAGGGCTTAACTGTCTCCTTTCTCAAGTCAATGAAATTGATCTCCCCGTGCAGAAGCGGGGATTGCACCATAAGACGAGAAGACCCTATGGAGCTTTAGACACAAGGCAGATCATGTTAAACACCCCAGAACAAAGGACCAAACCCCGTGAGCCCTGCCCTAATGTCTTTGGTTGGGGCGACCACGAGGAAAAAGAACCCCCGTGCGGACTGGGGGCATACCCCCCTACCACCAAGAGCTCCCGCTCTAATGACCAGAATTTCTGACCAAACAGATCCGGCACTGCCGATCAACGGACCGAGTTACCCTAGGGATAACAGCGCAATCCCCTTTTAGAGCCCATATCGACGAGGGGGTTTACGACCTCGATGTTGGATCAGGACATCCTGATGGTGCAGCCGCTATTAAGGGTTCGTTTGTTCAACGATTAAAGTCCTACGTGATCTGAGTTCAGACCGGAGTAATCCAGGTCAGTTTCTATCTATGACACGAGCTTCTCTAGTACGAAAGGACCGAGAAGAAGAGGCCCATGCCCAAGGTATGCCTTCTCCTAATCTAATGAAGACAACTAAATTAGACAACGGGACGTACTATTCCAGCCAAAGACAATGGCTTGTTGGGGTGGCAGAGCTCGGCAAATGCAAAAGACCTAAGCCCTTTTTACAGAGGTTCAAGTCCTCTCCTTAACTATGATCTCAACACTAATTACCCAAGTCCTCAACCCCCTAATCTACATCGTCCCAGTCCTCCTAGCCGTTGCTTTCTTCACCCTGCTTGAACGGAAAGTGCTCGGCTATATACAACTACGAAAAGGCCCAAATGTCGTTGGCCCCTATGGCCTTCTCCAGCCCATCGCCGACGGCGTCAAACTTTTCATTAAAGAACCCGTCCGCCCCTCAACCTCCTCTCCAACCCTCTTTCTCTTTACACCTATTTTAGCACTTACATTAGCCCTCGCACTATGAACCCCCCTACCCCTGCCCTACCCAATGGCCGACCTCAACCTAGGCATCCTATTCATCTTGGCCTTGTCTAGCCTAGCAGTGTACTCAATCCTAGGCTCTGGTTGGGCCTCAAATTCAAAATACGCCCTAATTGGGGCCCTCCGAGCCGTTGCCCAAACCATTTCATACGAGGTAAGCATAGGACTCATCCTCCTTTGCGTAATCCTATTTACAGGAGGATTTACATTACAAACCTTTAACATCACCCAAGAAAGCATCTGGCTAATCTTACCCGCCTGACCCCTAGCTGCAATGTGATACATCTCCACGCTAGCAGAAACCAACCGCGCCCCGTTTGACCTGACTGAAGGCGAATCTGAACTAGTCTCCGGCTTTAATGTAGAATACGCAGGAGGCCCCTTCGCCTTATTTTTTCTAGCAGAATATGCCAACATTCTTCTCATAAATACACTTTCCGCCACCCTCTTCCTAGGGGCCTCTCACATCCCACTACTCCCAGAATTCACCGCCATCAACCTTATAACCAAAGCCGCCTTTCTTTCGATTCTCTTCCTCTGAGTACGAGCCTCTTACCCTCGCTTTCGATACGACCAGCTCATGCACTTAATCTGAAAAAACTTCCTCCCCCTTACCCTAGCCCTGATCATTTGGCATTTAGCCCTACCCATCGCATTTGCAGGTCTCCCGCCGCAACTGTAACCAAGAGTTGTGCCTGAATTAAAGGGTCACTTTGATAGAGTGAATTATGGGGGTTAAAATCCCCCTAACTCTTACTTAGCACCAATACCTTATTTAACCAAAAACTCCAGCACAGCCAACACACAAGACCAAAACTTTCATCCGTCTTATTAGAAAGAAGGGATTCGAACCCTACCCGGAGAGATCAAAACTCTCAGTGCTTCCACTACACCACTTCCTAGCAAGGTCAGCTAAATAAGCTCTTGGGCCCATACCCCAAACATGTAGGTTAAAGTCCTTCCCTTGCAAATGAGTCCATTCATCCTAACTGTCCTACTATCCGGTCTTGGCCTTGGGACTACAATTACATTCGCAAGCTCACACTGGCTTCTTGCCTGAATAGGGCTTGAAATCAACACCCTCGCCATCCTCCCCCTTATAGCCCGACACCACCACCCCCGAGCAGTAGAAGCCACCACCAAATACTTTCTAACACAAGCAACCGCGGCCGCAACTCTCCTATTTGCAAGTACAACAAACGCCTGACTCACCGGGCAATGAGACATTCTCCAAATAACACACCCCCTCCCCATCACACTAATTACCTTTGCACTAGCTCTTAAAGTAGGCCTCGCTCCGACCCACTTCTGACTACCAGAAGTCCTCCAAGGCCTCGACCTCACTACCGGCCTCCTACTCTCCACCTGACAAAAACTAGCACCCTTCGCCCTACTCCTCCAAATCTGCCCCGCCAACTCCCCCCTCCTCATCGCCTTCGGCCTAGCCTCCACACTCATCGGCGGATGAGGCGGGCTAAACCAAACACAACTACGTAAGATCCTTGCATACTCCTCAATCGCCCACCTAGGATGAATAATTCTTGTCCTCCAATTCATCCCCTCTCTAACCCTTCTCACCCTCCTTACATACTTTATCATAACATTCTCCACATTCCTAATGTTTAAACTAAACAACGCCAAAAACATTAACAGCCTCGCCCTATCCTGAACAAAAACCCCCATGCTCACAGCACTCACTCCCCTAATCTTATTATCCCTTGGAGGCCTCCCCCCTCTAACAGGGTTCATGCCCAAATGACTAATCCTTCAAGAACTAACAAAACAAGGCCTGGCACCGACAGCAACCATCGCCGCCCTCTCCGCCCTCCTCAGCCTTTTCTTCTATTTACGACTATCATATGCTGCAACACTAACCATCTCTCCAAATAACCTCGCTGGCACCCCAGCCTGACGGCTCCCATCAACCCAGGCCACCTTCCCCCTCGCTCTCTCAACGATGGCCACCATCGCCCTTCTCCCCCTCACTCCCGCCGCAGCAACACTATTATCCCTCTAAGAGACTTAGGATAGCACAAGACCAAGAGCCTTCAAAGCCCTAAGCGGGAGTGAAAATCTCCCAGTCCCTGATAAGACTTGCGGGACACTAACCCACATCTACTGCATGCAAAACAGACACTTTAATTAAGCTAAAGCCTTTCTAGACAGGCAGGCCTCGATCCTACAACCTCTTAGTTAACAGCTAAGCGCTCAAACCAGCGAGCATCCGTCTACCTTTCCCCCGCCTAGTCAACCCCAAATAGGCGGGGGAAAGCCCCGGCAGGGGTTTAACCTGCGACTTTAGGCTTGCAAACTAATGTGATAACACCTCGGGGCTTGGTAAGAAGAGGACTCAAACCTCTGTATATGGGGCTACAATCCACCGCTTAAAAACTCAGCCATCCTACCTGTGGCAGTCACACGTTGATTTTTCTCGACCAATCACAAAGACATCGGCACCCTCTACCTGGTATTTGGTGCATGAGCTGGGATGGTAGGCACAGCCCTAAGCCTACTGATTCGAGCAGAACTAAGCCAGCCTGGCGCTCTCCTAGGAGACGACCAAATTTATAATGTAATTGTTACGGCGCATGCCTTTGTAATAATTTTCTTTATAGTCATGCCAATCATAATCGGAGGCTTCGGAAACTGGCTTGTCCCCCTAATAATTGGGGCCCCTGACATGGCATTCCCTCGTATGAACAACATAAGCTTCTGACTTCTTCCCCCCTCTTTTCTGCTCCTTCTAGCCTCTTCCGGAGTAGAGGCTGGGGCAGGGACTGGCTGAACCGTTTACCCCCCTCTCGCTGGCAATCTAGCCCACGCCGGGGCATCCGTAGACCTAACCATCTTCTCCCTCCACCTAGCTGGAGTTTCTTCAATTCTTGGAGCCATTAATTTTATTACAACCATTATTAATATAAAACCCCCTGCTATCTCCCAGTATCAAACCCCGCTGTTCGTCTGAGCTGTACTAGTCACTGCCGTACTTCTTCTCCTCTCCCTTCCAGTTCTTGCCGCCGATCACATGCTCCTTACAGATCGAAACCTGAATACCACATTCTTTGACCCTGCAGGAGGAGGGGACCCTATCCTTTACCAACACCTCTTCTGATTCTTCGGCCACCCAGAAGTATATATTCTTATTCTCCCCGGCTTCGGCATGATTTCTCATATCGTTGCCTACTACTCCGGCAAAAAAGAACCCTTCGGCTATATAGGCATGGTCTGAGCCATGATGGCCATCGGCCTCCTCGGATTTATCGTCTGAGCCCACCACATGTTTACAGTTGGAATAGACGTAGACACACGGGCCTACTTTACATCCGCCACGATAATTATTGCAATTCCAACAGGTGTTAAAGTCTTCAGCTGGCTAGCCACTCTGCACGGAGGGGCAGTAAAATGAGAAACCCCCCTTCTCTGAGCCCTTGGCTTCATCTTCTTATTTACAGTAGGCGGCCTAACAGGTATCGTCCTAGCTAATTCGTCCCTAGACATTGTCCTACACGACACATACTACGTAGTAGCACACTTCCACTATGTCCTGTCAATAGGAGCTGTGTTCGCCATCGTCGCAGCTTTCGTACACTGATTTCCCCTCTTCACGGGCTACACCCTGCACGAAGTCTGAACAAAGATTCACTTCGGTATCATGTTTGCAGGTGTAAACCTAACCTTCTTCCCCCAACATTTCCTTGGCCTTGCCGGAATGCCTCGACGGTACTCTGACTATCCAGACGCCTACACCCTCTGAAACACAGTCTCCTCTATCGGCTCTCTCGTCTCTCTAATTGCAGTAATCCTCTTCCTATTCATCATCTGGGAGGCATTCGCTGCCAAACGTGAAGTACTGTCAGTAGAAATAACTGCAACAAATGTAGAGTGACTACACGGCTGCCCTCCTCCATATCACACATTTGAAGAGCCAGCATTCGTCCAAGTCCAACTTCCATCTAACTGACCAGAAAGGAGGGAGTCGAACCCCCGTAAATAGGTTTCAAGCCAATCACATTACCACTCTGTCACTTTCTTCATAAGACACTAGTAAATTTGTTATTACACTGCCTTGTCAAGGCAGAGTAGTGGGTTAAGTCCCCGCGTGTTTTACTTCACTAATGGCACATCCTTCCCAGCTTGGCTTCCAAGATGCAGCTTCTCCTGTAATAGAAGAACTCCTACACTTCCACGACCACGCCCTAATAATCGTCTTTCTAATTAGCACTCTGGTACTTTATATCATTCTAGCAATAGTCTCAACCAAACTCACCAACAAATATATCCTAGACTCTCAAGAGATTGAAATCATCTGAACCGTCCTGCCCGCAATTATCCTCATCCTAATTGCCCTTCCTTCGCTACGCATCCTATACCTCATGGATGAAATCAACGACCCACACCTTACTATTAAAGCTATAGGACATCAGTGATACTGAAGCTACGAATACACAGACTACGAAGCCCTAGGCTTCGACTCCTACATGATCCCGACTCAAGACCTAACCCCTGGACAATTCCGCCTACTAGAAACAGACCATCGAATAGTAATCCCAGTTGAATCCCCAATTCGAGTGCTAGTCTCAGCTGAAGACGTGCTCCACTCATGAGCCGTTCCCTCCCTAGGCGTAAAAATAGACGCAGTCCCGGGCCGCCTAAACCAAACAGCCTTTATTACATCCCGACCAGGGCTCTTTTATGGCCAATGCTCCGAAATCTGCGGCGCCAACCACAGCTTTATGCCTATCGTAGTTGAAGCCGTCCCTCTCGAACACTTCGAAAATTGATCCTCCCTAATACTTGAAGACGCTTCGCTAAGAAGCTAAACAGGGCATAGCGTTAGCCTTTTAAGCTAAAGACTGGTGACTCCCACCCACCCTTAGCGGCATGCCCCAGCTCAACCCATCGCCTTGGTTTGCCATCCTCGTCTTTTCTTGACTAGTCCTTCTAGTCGTAATCCCCCCCAAAGTCGTCGCCCACACCTTCCCCAAAGAGCCTACCCTCCAAAGTGCAGAAAAGCCTAAAACAGAACCCTGAAACTGACCATGACACTAAGCTTCTTTGACCAATTCATGTCCCCCTCCCTCCTTGGAATCCCCCTAATAGCCCTTGCCTTAACCCTACCATGAACACTCTTCCCTGCCCCCACCCCCCGATGACTCCACAACCGCCTACTAGCGCTTCAAAACTGATTCATCGGCCGCTTTGCCCAAGAGCTTCTTCTCCCCCTGAGCCCTGCCGGCCATAAGTGGGCTATACTGTTTGCTTCCCTAATACTATACCTTATTTCCCTAAACATGCTGGGCCTCCTCCCATATACCTTCACCCCCACCACCCAGCTATCTCTCAACCTAGGACTCGCAGTCCCCCTCTGATTAGCGACAGTAATTATTGGTATGCGAAATCAACCAACCATTGCCCTCGGACACCTTCTCCCAGAAGGGACTCCTACTCTTCTAATTCCAGTTCTTATTATCATCGAAACAATTAGCCTATTTATTCGACCTATTGCACTAGGTGTCCGACTAACCGCCAACCTTACAGCCGGCCACCTCTTAATTCAACTAATCGCCACAGCTGCTTTCGTCCTCCTGCCACTAATGCCTACTGTTGCTGTCCTAACAGGGGCCCTTCTATTCCTCCTCACCCTGCTAGAAGTAGCAGTGGCTATAATCCAAGCCTACGTATTTGTCCTTCTCTTAAGCCTCTACCTACAAGAAAACGTTTAATGGCCCACCAAGCACACGCATACCACATAGTCGACCCCAGCCCCTGGCCTTTAACAGGCGCAGTTGCAGCTCTCCTAATAACATCAGGCCTCGCAATCTGATTCCACTTCCACTCTACTACTCTTATAACTCTGGGGCTCGCCCTCCTACTGCTTACAATGTACCAATGATGACGAGACATCGTACGAGAAGGGACCTTCCAAGGACACCACACCCCTCCCGTCCAAAAAGGCCTTCGATACGGGATAATCCTGTTCATTACCTCTGAAGTCTTCTTTTTCCTAGGGTTTTTCTGAGCCTTCTACCATTCAAGTCTCGCACCCACCCCTGAACTAGGAGGCTGCTGACCCCCTACCGGCATTGTGACCCTGGACCCATTTGAAGTGCCCCTCCTAAATACAGCTGTCCTTCTAGCCTCTGGCGTTACAGTCACCTGGGCCCACCATAGCATTATGGAGGGCGAACGTAAACAAGCAATCCACTCCCTGACACTTACAATCCTTCTCGGCTTCTACTTCACCCTTCTCCAAGCCATAGAGTACTACGAAGCCCCCTTCACAATCGCCGACGGCGTATATGGATCAACATTCTTTGTAGCAACCGGATTCCACGGACTCCACGTCATCATTGGCTCGACCTTCCTAGCCGTCTGTCTTCTTCGACAAGTCAAATACCACTTTACATCAGACCACCACTTCGGATTTGAAGCCGCCGCCTGATACTGACACTTCGTAGACGTCGTCTGACTATTCCTCTACGTCTCTATCTACTGATGAGGCTCATGTCTTCCTAGTATTAAAACAAGTATAAGTGACTTCCAATCACCTGGTTCTGGTTAAAGTCCAGAGGAAGATAATGAATCTAATCCCAACCATCATTGCCATCGCCACCGTGCTCTCCATGGTCTTAGCCCTGGTCTCTTTCTGACTGCCTCAAACATCCCCCGACCATGAAAAACTCTCACCCTACGAATGTGGCTTCGATCCCCTCGGCACCGCCCGACTACCCTTCTCTCTCCGCTTCTTCCTAGTCGCAATCCTTTTCCTTCTATTTGATCTAGAAATCGCACTTCTTCTGCCCCTCCCATGGGGGGATCAGCTCTCATCTCCAATCGTAACCTTTCTCTGAGCCACAGCAGTCCTTGCCCTTCTTACACTAGGCCTTATTTATGAATGACTCCAAGGAGGCCTAGAGTGGGCCGAATAGGTGGCTAGTTTAACAAAAACATTTGATTTCGGCTCAAAAACTTATGGTTAAAGTCCATAGTTGCCTTATGACTCCCACCCATTTTGCCTTTTCAACAACTTTCCTCCTCGGACTAATAGGCCTTGCATCCCACCGAACACACCTCCTCTCAGCCCTCCTATGCTTAGAAGGCATGATACTCTCCCTATTTATTGCTTTCTCACTATGGACCCTCCAATTGGACTCCTCCAGTTTCTCCGCCTCCCCTATAATTCTCCTTGCCCTCTCAGCTTGCGAAGCAAGTGCAGGCCTCGCCCTACTGGTAGCCACGGCCCGAACCCACGGCTCCGACCACCTTCAAACCCTAAACCTCCTACAATGCTAAAAGTGCTCATCCCAACGCTCATGCTCATCCCTACCACTTGGCTTACACCCAAAAAATGGTTATGGCCCACCACGCTATTACACAGCCTAGCCATTGCATTAGTGAGCCTTACCTGGCTCGAAAACCTGACAGAAGCAGGATGATCCTCTCTCAACCAATTCATAGCAACAGACCCCCTCTCAACCCCCCTCCTAGTCCTCACTTGCTGGCTCCTCCCATTAATAATCCTTGCAAGTCAAAGCCACACAAGCTCTGAGCCGGTAAACCGACAACGAATATACCTCTCACTTCTAACTTCCCTTCAAATCTTCCTGATCATAGCCTTCGGGGCAACAGAAGTAATCATATTTTACGTTATATTTGAAGCCACCCTAATCCCAACGCTTATTCTCATCACACGATGGGGTAACCAGACAGAACGCCTTAATGCCGGCACTTATTTTCTATTTTACACCCTGGCAGGCTCCCTCCCTCTCCTAGTCGCCCTCCTCCTTCTTCACAGTACCACAGGAACTCTGTCCCTTCTTGTACTTCAATACTCTAGCCCCCTCCCCCTTACCACTTACGCAGACAAATTATGGTGAGCGGCCTGCCTACTAGCATTTCTGGTTAAAATACCACTATACGGCGCCCATCTCTGACTCCCTAAAGCACACGTTGAAGCTCCTGTCGCCGGCTCTATAGTCCTTGCCGCAGTCCTCCTTAAGCTAGGCGGGTACGGAATAATGCGCATGATAACCATACTTGAGCCCCTAACTAAACAACTAAGCTACCCCTTTATCATCTTCGCCCTCTGAGGAATTGTGATAACAGGCTCAATCTGCCTCCGTCAAACCGACCTAAAATCCCTAATTGCCTATTCATCCGTCAGTCATATAGGCCTCGTTGTAGGAGGCATCCTTATCCAAACCCCATGAGGCTTTACGGGCGCCTTAATCCTTATAATTGCACACGGCCTAACCTCTTCTGCCCTTTTCTGCCTTGCGAACACTAACTATGAACGTACACACAGCCGAACAATAGTACTAGCCCGAGGCCTCCAAATCGCGCTTCCCCTAATAACAACATGATGATTCATTGCCAGTTTAGCCAACCTGGCACTTCCCCCGCTCCCGAACCTCATGGGGGAACTAATAATTATTGTATCCCTCTTTAACTGATCATGATGAACCATCCTACTAACAGGCGCCGGCACCCTCATTACCGCAAGCTACTCCCTATACATGTTCCTAATGACCCAACGCGGCCCCCTCCCAGCACACATGGCGGCACTAACCCCCTCCCACACCCGGGAGCATCTTCTCATCACCCTTCACCTTCTCCCACTTCTCCTATTAATTCTTAAACCAGAGCTAATTTGAGGCTGGACTTTTTGTAGATATAGTTTAACAAAAACATTAGATTGTGATTCTGAAGACAAAGGTTAAAGTCCTTTTATCCACCGAAAGAGGCTTGCCAGCAACGGAAGCTGCTAACTTCCGCGTCCCTGGTTGAACTCCGGGGCTCATTCAACTTGCTTCTAAAGGATAACAGCTCATCCGTTGGTCTTAGGAACCAAAAACTCTTGGTGCAAATCCAAGTAGCAGCTATGACCTCCACATCGCTCACAATAGCCTCAAGCTTAATCATCATTTTCACCCTGCTCTCATACCCCGTCCTTACAACCCTCGCCCCCAAGCCTCGTCGCCCAGACTGAGCCCTCTCCCACGCCAAAACAGCCGTAAAACTAGCATTCTTCATCAGCCTCCTCCCCCTATTCCTTTTCCTGAACGAAGGGGCCGAAACAATCGTTACTAGCTGAAGCTGAATAAACACCGGTACTTTTGACATTAATATTAGCCTAAAGTTCGACCACTACTCCACCATCTTCACCCCCATCGCCCTATACGTTACCTGGTCCATCCTAGAATTTGCATCCTGATATATGCACTCTGACCCCCACATAAACCGATTTTTTAAATACCTCCTAATTTTCCTCATTGCCATGATCGTACTGGTCACAGCCAACAACATATTTCAACTATTCATCGGTTGAGAAGGCGTTGGCATCATGTCCTTCCTCCTCATCGGCTGATGACACGGACGAGCAGACGCAAACACTGCAGCCCTGCAAGCAGTTGTATATAACCGAGTTGGAGACATCGGGTTAATCCTCGCAATAGCTTGAATAGCCATAAACCTAAACTCCTGAGAAATACAACAAATATTTGCAGCATCAAAAAATCTTGACCTCACCCTCCCCCTGCTAGGGCTGATCCTTGCAGCCACCGGTAAATCAGCACAATTTGGTCTACACCCCTGACTTCCCTCCGCCATGGAGGGCCCCACACCGGTCTCTGCCCTACTTCACTCAAGCACAATGGTTGTAGCAGGAATTTTCCTCCTCATTCGAATGAGCCCCCTTCTAGAGACAAACCCGGCCGCCCTTACTATTTGTTTATGCCTAGGGGCTCTCACAACCTTATTCACCGCCACCTGCGCCCTCACCCAAAACGACATCAAAAAAATTGTTGCCTTCTCAACATCAAGCCAACTAGGCCTGATAATAGTTACAATCGGACTAAACCAGCCACAACTTGCGTTTCTTCATATCTGCACTCACGCCTTCTTTAAAGCAATGCTATTCCTCTGCTCTGGATCCATTATCCACAGCCTAAACGACGAACAAGACATCCGAAAAATAGGAGGCATGCACCACCTTACCCCCTTCACCTCTTCCTGCCTTACTATCGGCAGCCTGGCCCTCACCGGGACCCCGTTCCTTGCAGGCTTTTTCTCCAAAGACGCCATCATTGAAGCACTAAATACATCTCACCTCAACGCCTGAGCCCTAACTATAACCCTCATCGCTACCTCCTTCACAGCAATCTACAGCCTCCGAGTCATCTTCTTTGTCTCTATAGGCTTCCCACGATTCAACCCTCTATCCCCCATCAACGAAAACAACCCAACAGTGATCAACCCAATCAAACGACTAGCCTGAGGCAGCATTATTGCCGGACTTCTAATTACTTCCAACATCTCGCCCCTAAAAACACCAGTGATAACTATGCCTCCTCTACTAAAACTTGCTGCCCTCATTGTCACAATTTCAGGCCTCTTAATTGCCCTTGAACTAGCATCCCTAACAAGCATACAGTACAAACCAACCCCCCGTCTCACCCCCCACCACTTCTCCAATATGCTAGGCTTCTTCCCAACACTCATCCACCGCCTAACCCCAAAACTAAATCTAGCTCTAGGCCAAATAATCGCAAGTCAAACCATTGACCAAACCTGATTAGAAAAAACAGGCCCAAAAGCAACATTCTCGTCCAACCTCCCTCTCATCACAACCACAAGCAACGCCCAACAAGGCTTCATCAAAACGTATCTCACCCTATTCCTAATGTCTTTAATTATCGCAGCCCTTGCATTTATTGACTAAACTGCCCGCAACGTCCCACGACTCAAACCCCGCGTAAGCTCTAACACCACAAACAATGTTAAAAGCAGTACTCAAGCCCCAATAACCAACATCCCTCCTCCTGATGAGTACATAAATGCAACTCCCCCCATATCCCCACGAAACATAGAAAATTCACTTAACTCATCCGCCGGCACCCAAGAAGTCTCATACCATCCGCCCCCGACTAAAACAGCCGCCCCAACCACACCCAGAAGGTACACCATCGCATAAATTAATACTGGCCCACTGCCCCATGTCTCTGGATGCGGCTCAGCTGCAAGCGCAGCTGAATAAGCAAAAACAACCAACATTCCCCCCAAATAAATTAAAAAAAGAACTAAAGATAAAAAAGGCCCCCCATGCGCAATTAACACCCCACACCCCGAACCTGCTACCACAACCAGCCCCAGGGCGGCAAAATAAGGAGAAGGGTTGGAAGCAACTGCAACTAATGCAAAAATTCAACTAAACATCAATAAGTACATAAGTAGTGTCATAATTTCTGCCCGGACTCTAACCAGGAACAATGACTTGAAAAACCACCGTTATTATTTAACTACAAAAACTCTAATGGCAAGCCTTCGAAAAACCCACCCACTACTATCAATCGCAAACAACGCACTAGTTGACCTCCCCGCCCCTGCTAACATCTCCGTCTGATGAAACTTCGGCTCTCTTTTGGGCCTCTGCTTAGCAACACAAATCCTCACAGGACTATTCTTAGCCATGCATTATACATCCGACATTGCAACCGCTTTTTCATCTGTAGCACACATCTGTCGAGACGTTAACTACGGCTGACTCATCCGAAATATTCATGCTAACGGAGCCTCATTCTTCTTCATCTGCATCTATATGCACATCGCCCGTGGCCTATACTACGGATCTTACCTATACAAAGAAACCTGAAACGTAGGGGTTATTCTCCTGTTACTAGTAATGATAACAGCCTTTGTTGGCTACGTCCTACCATGAGGCCAAATATCTTTCTGAGGGGCAACTGTCATTACCAACCTCCTCTCTGCCATCCCCTACGTAGGAAACACCCTCGTCCAATGAATTTGAGGGGGGTTCTCAGTAGACAACGCCACCCTCACTCGCTTCTTTGCATTCCACTTCCTTCTCCCCTTCGTTATTGCAGCCCTAACAATAATTCATCTACTCTTTCTCCACGAAACAGGCTCAAACAACCCTCTAGGACTAAACTCCAACGCCGACAAAATCTCCTTTCACCCCTACTTCTCATACAAAGACCTCCTCGGCTTCGTAGCCCTCCTAATTGCCCTTACCTCGCTCTCACTCTTCTCCCCCAACCTCCTGGGAGACCCTGACAACTTTACCCCTGCTAACCCCCTAGTCACCCCGCCCCACATCAAACCAGAATGATACTTCCTCTTCGCATACGCAATCCTGCGTTCAATTCCAAACAAACTTGGAGGCGTGTTGGCCCTACTAGCCTCCATCCTTGTTCTTATGGTTGTACCAGTCCTCCACACTTCGAAACAACGAAGCCTGACATTCCGGCCCCTCACCCAGGCACTATTCTGAACTCTCGTCGCAGACGTCATTATTCTTACCTGAATTGGAGGCATGCCTGTTGAGGAACCTTTTGTTTTAATCGGACAAGTTGCATCCTTCTTATACTTCTTTATTTTCCTAGTCCTTATCCCCCTTGCAGGCCTAGCAGAAAACATCGCTCTCAAATGACATTGCATTAGTAGCTCAACTTTAGAGCGCCGGCCTTGTAAGCCGGAGGCTGAAGGTTAAAATCCTTCCTAACGCTCAAAGAAAAGAGACTTTAACTCCTACCTCCAGCTCCCAAAGCTAGAATTCTAAGCATTTAAACTATTCCTTGCATGATTTGCCCCCCCCGCTTGATACTCGTAATACTTAAACCTATCTATGTATTATCACCATTAATTTACTTTAACCATTGATTGCAATATCAGGTTAGTTTACATGTAATGTACTGCTTTATGTACTATTCAAATTGATAGTACCTTAAATAATTTACACTTTACCCTGAGAGCAATCGTTGTATTTAACATGAAACTTTATTAAATACATTAACGGTACTAGCAGTTTAAGGGAGTCCTAGTCAAAGAAAAGACAATGCATATGTACTTACGGTGTTGGGCAAGTGCATAAATTATTTAGCACTCAGGGATTTAACAGTTTAACTTCAAAAACTAAGATATTACAACCCTGCAAAGCAAGTGTTAGAAAGCACAGTAAGAACCGACCATCAATTGATATCCTAGTGAATTCGTTTATTGATAATCAAAGGACAGGAAATAGTGGGGGTCGCAATTAGTGATCTATTCCTGGCATTTGGTTCCTTCTTCAGGGGCATTTGATTGGTAACATCCCTCCCACTTTCATCGACGCTTACATAAGTTAATGGTGTAAATACATGCATTCGTTACTCAACATGCCTAGCATTCTTTCCAGAGTGTAAGGGGTTGTTTTTTATTTTTTATCCTTTCACTTGACATTTCAGAGTGAAGCAAGTAAAGCAATATATAAGGTAGTATTAAACTTTTATATTGGCTTTAGACATGCTAAAATGTAATGCATCCCTCAAAGGTTAAATCAATGTTGTAAAGACTTGTTCTTGCATAATTACATAACTGAGTTCAGGGGCATAACTTAACCCTTTACACCTACCCCCATTCAACCTAGAAGTTTCTGCGCGTAAACCCCCCCTACCCCCCCCCACTCGTGAGATTACTAACACTCCTGCAAACCCCCCCGGAAACAGGATAAACCTCTAGTGACATCAAACCCTACCCCAAAATTTACATATTTACATTATTATAAATAATGTGTGTTCGTACAAAACCAACATGCCCGAGTTAAGTACATGCCAAAACAGCCCTGCCTCAAAAACTGCAATACTTGCATATATACACTATTATAAACAAGCTGTGGCTGCAAA